ATTTGAATCAATTGGAAGATAAAAAAGACCCTTATTATGAATTTTATCCATTATTTGGTCCTTATTAGTGGGTTCAACCTGAACATTTTTATTAATTTTATACAAAAATTTTCTATCTTTATTTTTTTCCATATATATAATATCGCTTTTTCCTAGATAATTCTTGCTAGGAATATTCTTGAGTATGTTAAAAAATTTTTCTTTATTTCTGGTAGAATTTTCTTGGTTCTTATTTGTTTCTAATGATGATCTATAAATATAGGAGTTATTCTTAGTTTCAGAATGAATATATTTATATGATAAAAGATCATATCTATAGTTTTTTTGAAAAATCTCCTCTTTATTTGGTAATAAATACACTGTCGAATTTTGTTTTTTTTTTGAATCCAGTAATTGGTCTTTTTCAGAGGAATACCATTTGTTTAAATCTTTATTTTGAGACGTATGGCATTGATTGATTCTATTTCGCCATTTTGGGGGGATTAATCTAGACGATGTAATCTGAGATAAATCGTATTGATAATGACCTCTTAACCAGTTTTTCCATGGATTCATTCCAGAAGTTGGAAGTTTCTTATGTCTTACTTCGGAATGAAATATTCCTTGTCTTCCAAAAAAATCCTTTATTTCAGTCTTAAGAAAAACAGACGGTCCATTATATTGAAAAATAGATCTTAACTTATTGAAGTTAATAATTTGGGTTTGTGATAATTTTAAAAATACATATTTTTGTGACAAGTAAGATAAATCAAAAAAAATATCTGACTTACGCTTACTATTTCTAAGATTATCAAAAGCCCTTTTTATAGTCATAGGCGAAATAAAGTCAATTTTATTTTGTTTTGTTTTATTAATCCTTTCTTGATTTGTTTCATTATTGTCAATGTATTTATCATTATCAATAATTTTTTTTGTTGATTTGATAAAAAGTTGTAGAGCGATTCTGCGCATATTAATGATACATAGAAAGATATCTATGTATATTTTTTCAATGAAAAATTGAACTATTAATTCAATATTTTTTCTTTTTAATATTTTAAAAATTTTTGGGGATGATTCTGCATTATTCTTTTTCTTTTTTTTGATTCCTGGCGTTACTTTTTTTTTTTTTTTTATTATTTCTATTTCATTTCTGATTGTGTTTCTTCTATCAATCCTATGTTTCATTTCTTTTTCTGCCTGTGAATAATTTGTCCAACCTGTAGATCCAATTTGACTAAGTGATTCATGAATTATCTGATTGCTTATTATGGAACCCTTTTCTGTTTGAGTTTCACTTGATTCATATCTTTCTCTCGATATAAATTCTCTCCGTATAAATAATGGAATTTTATTGCTGTTTAAAAGTTCTTTTATTATTCGTTTTACAAATAAAAATGCTTTTGCTTCTTTCTTTTTTATTTTTTTAAAAATTCTTCGAACTCTCAAATTTAATTTTCTGATTTCGACTTTATAGTCTATATCTTTTAAAATGGGTTCAAAAAAGGAAGGTGTTTTTCGAGGAGGACCAAAAGGATATTCCGTTTCCGTTCCCAAAACTGTTAAAAAACAAGAATCAAAATCATCTTGTTGCTTTAGATCTCTATCAGAATCATAGAGTCCTAGCTTAGATCTGTGCCAAGGTTTCAAATGAAAAGGATATAGGATTTTTATCTGAAAACCTCCTCTTAACCAATTTTTAGGAAATTTTGTTTTGGAGAATTGAAGACCATTAAAGCTGCATTTTAGATAAATTTCTCTATTCCAATCTTGGAAATCCTCATACCATTCCGGCGATTGCCGTAATAAAATACGGACAATATTCTTAGCTATTATCAATAAGGGTAATTTAATATATCTTCTAAAAATTGATTGAACTAGTAACAGAATACTTCTTGTTTTTTGTGCATGTGGAATGTTCTCCCAGAATTCCATTGTGTCTTGCTGGGTGTTTTTTTTACTTTTGAATTGTTGATCTAAAATTGCGTATTCTGGCTTTTTCCCGAACCAACCTCTAATACTAAAAAAAAGTTTGATTAGGTCGGATATAGGAAAAGGAAAATCTTCCATTTTTTCCAAAAAAAGCGGGGAATGGGGATTTCTTTGAGACGGTCCCCAAATAACAATTTTACGCCTTTGAGTGCGCATAGATCCTTTGATTACGGATCGACGAAAATCTGGTTCTTCCAAATAACTTATAAAACCTAAATCTCTATTAAATTTTCTATAAAGATTATAATTCTTGAAATTAGAGTTCTTAAAAGTTCCTAAAGTTCGTCTCGAACGATTTAAAAAAGCTATACGTTTAAATCTTCTTGTTCGAAGCTGGTGCGACATCCCTTGCATTAGGCCTTGTTCTTTTCGTCGTTTTTTAAAATGTTGGTGCAACTCGTTGATTAATTTGTATGACCATCGAGGGAGTTTTTTACTGATTTCATTTATTCCACTAGATTTTTTTTTACCTTTAGGGTTAGTTAGAATTGCGTTCAATGAAAAAATTAACTTATTATTTGAATCAATT